TAGGTGAATACAACCAACTATCATTAAGAATTTCATCTTTGGACCAAAAACAAGCAAGGGGTGGAATACCAGAAAGAGAAAGTGTACCCAATAAAAAAGCAGTTTTTGTAATTGGTACATGTTTTCTTAAACCGCCCATAAGAACCATATTCTGACTTTTATCTGGAGAATATCCAACAATAGCTTCCATCGCATGAATAATTGATCCAGATCCTAAGAACAACAATGCCTTCGAATAAGCATGAGTAATCAAATGAAATAAAGCAGCTCGATAAGACCCCATACCTAGAGCTAACATCATATAACCCAATTGAGACATTGTAGAATAAGCTAAGCTTTTCTTAATATCTTTTTGAGCAAGAGCTAAAGTGGCTCCTAAAAATAATGTTATTATACCTATCAAAGCTATTAGATTTAGAATGTAAGGTATAACTATGAAAAGAGGAAGAAGCCGAGCTACAAGAAAAATTCCTGCTGCTACCATAGTAGCGGCATGTATAAGAGCCGAAATGGGGGTAGGCCCTTCCATGGCATCAGGTAACCATACATGAAGGGGAAATTGGGCGGATTTAGCAACAGCGCCGGCAAATAATAGGGAGGCGCATAAAGTAACAAATAAAAAATTAACTTCATTATTATAAACCAAGTTATTGAATATTTCAAACAAATCCCGAAATTCGAAACTACCTGTTATCCAATAAAAACCCAAAATTCCTAATAATAAACCAAAATCCCCGACACGATTAGTTACAAACGCTTTTTGACAAGCATTCGCGGCACTGGGTCGTGTGAACCAAAAACCTATTAATAGATAAGAACACACTCCAACTAATTCCCAAAAAATATAAATTTGTATCAAATTAGAACTAGTAACTAATCCCAACATTGAAGTATTGGAAAAACTCATATAAGCAAAAAATCTCAAATATCCCTGATCATGAGACATATAATTGTCACTATAAATAAGAACCATAATTCCAACAGTAGTGATTAATATCGACATAATAGAAGTAAGTGGATCAACCAAGCAGCCAAATTCTAAAGAAAAATCATTATTGATGGTCCAAGACCATACATATTGATAGACAGAATTATTATTTATTTGCTGAATAGAAAAAAGGGCTGAAAAAACCATAACTATACTTAATAATAAAACACTAGGAAAAGCCCACATACGGCGAAGATTTTTTGTTGCCGTTGGAAAAAGTAGAAGTCCTGTTCCAATTAAGATAGGAACTGGAAGTGGAATGAAAGGTATAATCCATGAATATTGATATGTATATTCCATAAAAAAAAAAAAAAAAAAAATTATCTTAATTAATTGTTTCTGAGTCACCGGTTCTTATTTCGTTTGTGGTCGGTTAATAAAAAAAAATTAAGATATATAAAATAAAACTTAAATAGAATTTTCTAGCCTTAATTATTCTGAATCTTTCCAAACTACTTCAAATATTTAAAATCAAGAGGTTATAATTGGTCAAATGATATAAATTCAAATGATATAAATAAGTCACTAGTGAAAAATAAATACTAATTTTATTAATACTGAATTGTTAATATTAAATTCAAATTTTTAAATAAAATTTTATGAAGATAAAAAATGAAAATTAGAATTTTCATTTTAATTATTACGTATTACAATAATTTTTTTATATCTATAGAACAAGGATAAATAATTATAGAACAAGGATAAATAATTATACCAAAAACAGTATTTGATATGAATCATAAAGCCCATAACTAAAACTATTTATTGTAATTCGGTTAGTTAGAATCATTAACCAATTTGTTTTGTAACTAATTGTTTGTCTTCCATTACAATAAAAGCTATTTGTAGGAAATGCTATGATATCCAACACTTTAATTTTACGGAAAAAAAAGGTGGCAAATAAAATGCCTTTAAATTATGTATTTTGTATCCTTTAACAGATTAACTACTAGTCTCATTTGATAATTAAAATTCTCATTTGATAATTAAAATTTTGTGGACTCTTTCTTCGAGCTTGAACAATTAAATTAATATTAAATTAATTAATATAATAGAAAAAATTATTAAAGTTTTTTATTTTTTAATTAAGCGGGAGAAGGGTTGGGTTATTAAACTTTTAGATTTTTTTATTACATGTATAAATGTAACACGACGAAAATAGAAAGAAAACGAAACGGACAATCTTTCTTTTTTTTTTTTTTTTATCAACTTCAATCTATTTGGCATAGTGTACCTTATCGTTCTTAATTAATATTTTATGGGAGTTTTACCCCCCTTTTTTTTTTGGAGTCTAATTTCGAGAAAAAATAGATAGAGAATAGTAAAGAACAATTGATTTTGAACAATAGATGTCTTTCACATCCAACCGAAAAACCTATTATAACTTTTTAATGGCAGTTCCAAAAAAGCGCACCTCTATTTCAAAAAAACGTATTCGTAAAAATATTTGGAAAAGGAAGGGATATAGGGCAGCATTGAAAGCTTTTTCGTTAGCGAAATCTCTTTCTACCGGGAGTTCTAAAAGTTTTTTTTGTGTAACAAATAAATAATCTGAATCGTTCTAATAACTAATAAAGTGATATAATTTTGTTTATAGTTTATTTATAAGATTTATAAGTTATAAAAATGATAAATAATATTTATCAATTAGAATTAATATTAACATCATAATAGTATAGTAAAAGAATAAATATGAATATATAAGATAAATTACAATATAAACAATATACATTAAAAATAAAATAAATAAAAAAGAATTAGTCTCATAATGTTTTAATTTAAACGAATATAAAATTGAATTTGTTTTACTTTAATTTGAAGCCAAATTTTTCTTTCGTTTCTGATATAGATAAGAATTCTGTTGTCTACTGAATTCTAATGGTACTTTTTTGTTTGAAAAAAGGGTAAACGCAAGCGCAAGGTTTCGCCTTTCATTTTAGTATGTTTTATCATTTTCCGGATGGGGATTATCACTTTCCCCATCGCCCTTACTCAATAATAAAAAGAATTTTTTTTTAGTTATATTAATTTTTTTTTAGTTATATTTTTGATTTTATATTATAAAGAAGAGGTCGTTGAAACTAATTGATTAAGTTTAAAATGTTTTTTATAATCTTTTAAACCATTATTTGGGGTTTTAGAAATTATTATCACTATATAAATTCCTTAAACCCAATTAAATTAATAAAAGTCCCGTTTACATTTTTAGGTAGTTATAGTTTACATTTTTAGGTAGTTATATGACGAATGCGCCAATTTTGAGTGATCTATTTTAGATCCTATGTTTCGATTGGAAGATCGATCAAGATATAATATATATATATTAATTAAAAAATTATTAAAAAATTTAGAAAATATTTTGAAGTACGGTACAATTTCTATACGAAATTTTTTTATATGATTGATACGACCATCCCAAATACCTAACTTAATGGGTTTGCTAAATCTTAACGCAAACTCTCTACACAACAAAAAATCCTAACGCAACCTAACTATGCAAATATTTACATAAATCTTTTGAGTGTATCGCTGAAATTGTGTTATATAAAAATTCGATTTTTTTATTATGTTATATAAAAATTCGATTTTTTTATTAATCGATAAAATTAATTTTTTATTTTAGATTAATAAAATAAATGATAAAAGAAATTAATCATTAAAAAATGCAAACGAGGCAGAACATTTTTTTTACTTATATCCAGGGATTGAAGTAAAAATTATCTAGTTACAACTGTTACATTTTAGTTTTAGGAGAGCATAAAGTAATAGCCGACGAAAAAATACATTGTTAGTTCAGTTAAATAAAATTGACATCCTAAAATACTAAATAACTAAATAAAAAGATAATAATAAGAAAAATCAATATTATTAACGTTAACGAAAACGTTTTAATCCCTAATTTTTAAACAAGTTTTTATTCATCAATTTGAATGGTTTCCTAAAAAAAAATATTGGATTGAATTAACTCCTTCAAGCTCGACGATTGAATAAAAATAGGTTATTATGATTTCGAATAAGCCGCTATGGTGAAATCGGTAGACACGCTGCTCTTAGGAAGCAGTGCTAGAGCATCTCGGTTCGAGTCCGAGTGGCGGCATGGCATCTTCTAAAAGAGTAAGTCCTATAATGAATTCAATTCCCGATTTCAATTCCTATAATTGAGGGACGCCCTTATTAATATTAATTTAATAATTTTTATGATATTTTCAACTTTAGAGCATATATTAACTCATATATCCTTTTCGATCGTTTCAATTGTAATTACAATTCATTTGATAATTTTATTAGTCGATGAAATCGTAGGACTAGATGATTCGTCAGAAAAGGGGATGATAGCTACTTTTTTCTGCATAACAGGATTATTAGTTACTCGTTGGATGTATTTGAGGCATTTACCATTAAGTGATTTATATGAATCATTAATTTTTCTTTCGTGGAGTTTTTCCTTTATTCATATTATTCCGTATTTTAAAAAACATAAAAACCATTTTAGCGCAATAACCGCGCCAAGTGCTATTTTTACTCAAGGTTTTGCAACTTCGGGTCTTTTAACTGAAATGCATCAATCCGCGATATTAGTACCCGCTCTCCAATCCCATTGGTTAATGATGCACGTAAGTATGATGGTATTGAGCTATGCAGCTCTTTTGTGTGGATCATTATTATCACTAGCTCTTCTAGTCATTACATTTCGAAAATTCATAAGGATTTTTAGGAAAAGCAATAATTTAGAAAATGAGTCAGTTTACTTTAGTGAGATTCAATATGTGAACGAAAGAAACAATGTCTTACGAAACACTTCTTTTATTTCGTCTCAAAATTATTACAGGTATCAATTGATTCAACAATTGGATCGTTGGAGTTATCGTATTATTAGTCTAGGGTTTATCCTTTTAACCGTAGGTATTCTTTCGGGAGCAGTATGGGCTAATGAAGCATGGGGATCATATTGGAATTGGGATCCAAAGGAGACTTGGGCATTTATTACTTGGACCATATTCGCTATTTATTTACATATTAGAACAAATAAAAATTTTGAAAGTGTAAATTCTGCAATTGTGGCCTCAATGGGCTTTCTTATAATTTGGATATGCTATTTTGGGGTTAATCTATTAGGAATAGGGTTGCATAGTTATGGTTCATTTACATTAACATCTAATTGAATAAAAGACTTGACGAATATAAACATAGGACGGCATACAGGTATATATACGAAAACTTCATGTAAACAATCAAGAACCATTTGAATCATTTCCATTACTTGATTCAAATGGTTCTCACAAATTCAAAAGATATCTAGTTATAATAGAATTCCAATTTATTTATTTTACTTAAAAGAATATAAAAGACTCATTTTTTTATTGTACAATCAACCATTTTTTAAATCATGGGATTTCAGTTTCATTTTTTGGTTTACTCACAAAAACTATCGAAAAAAATAATTGGATATAATAGCTTCGACCTTGTCAACTGATAATGATAAAACGAAATCGGGATAAACACCAATACCTATTACAGGTAAAAGGATAGAGATCGAAACAAATAATTCTCGCGGTCCAGAATCAAAAAAATAAGAGTTTGGGGCATTAAAAAGCTTGTATCCATAGAACATCTGGCGTAACATAGATAATGAATAAATAGGAGTTAATATCATTCCAATTGCCATTACAAAAGTAATTAATATTTTTGTCATTAAAAGATATTTTTGACTAGTAAGTATTCCAAAAAAAACTAACAATTCGGCAACAAAACCGCTCATGCCCGGTAATGCAAGAGAAGCCATTGATAAGATACTGAAAGTCGTGAATATTTTTGGAATTGCGATAGCCATTCCGCCCATTTCGTCGAGATAAACAAGACGTATTCTATCATAACTCGTTCCGGCCAAGAAAAAAAGCGCAGCGCCAATAAATCCGTGAGAGATTATTTGTAAAATGGCTCCGTTGAGTCCTGTATCGCTTATAGAACCAATTCCTATAATTATGAAACCCATATGAGATACAGAAGAGTAGGCTATTCTTTTTTTTAAATTACGCTGACCGGGAGATGTTGAAGCTGCATAGATTATTTGAATTGTGCCTACTATAATCAACCAGGGAGAGAATATAGAATGGGCGTGGGGTAATAATTCCATATTGATCCGAACCAATCCATACGCTCCCATTTTTAATAAGATTCCGGCTAAAAGCATACAAGTACTGTAATGTGCCTCTCCATGGGTGTCTGGTAACCATGTATGTAAGGGTATGATCGGTGATTTGACAGCAAAAGCAATAAGAAATCCAATATAGAATATTATTTCCAGTGCTACAGGATACGATTGATTAGCTGATGTTTCAAAATTTAATGTTGGTTCATTGGAACCATATAAACCAATACCCAAAACTCCCATTAATAAAAAAACGGAACTTCCTGCAGTGTACAAAATAAATTTTGTAGCTGAATACAAACGTTTCTTTCCCCCCCACATGGATAGAAGTAGATAAACTGGAATTAATTCTAACTCCCACATGATGAAAAAAAGTAAAAGGTCTCGAGAAGAAAATGGTCCTATTTGACCGCTATACATTGCTAACATCAGAAAATGGAATAGTCGGGAATCTCGAGTAATCGGCCGAGCCGCTAAAGTAGCTAAAGTTGTGATAAATCCTGTCAGTAAAATGGGTCCTATAGAAATTCCATCTATTCCCAATCTCCAGTAAAAATCAAAAAAATCGATCCATTTATAATCCTCTGTCAGTTGCATTAATGGATCATCCAATTGGAAACGATAACCGAATGCATAGGTTGTTAGAAGGAGTTCTATTATGCATATACCTATAGTATACCAACGAATTATCTTATTTCCTCTATGAGGGAGAAAGAAAATTAAGGAACCCGCGAATATTGGCAAAACTACAACTAGCGTTAACCAAGGAAAATTATTCATGGTAAAAACAAGATAAACTTGGACCAGAAAAACCCGTGCTCAAAATAAATAGTTTTTGAGCGCGGGTTTTTGTCGGTAAAGGTAAAAAAATCAAATGTATTCAAGTAGGGTTTTCTGGAACGTATTAATAAGCCAGACCCATACTTCGAGTTGTTTCATGCCATAAATAAACTCGAACACTCAAGAAATCTGTCGGACAGGCGGATTCACATCTCTTACAACCGACACAGTCCTCTGTTCTTGGAGCAGAAGCAATTTGCTTAGCTTTACACCCGTCCCAAGGTATCATTTCTAATACATCCGTTGGGCAGGCGCGCACGCATTGAGTACACCCTATACACGTATCATAAATCTTTACTGAATGTGACATTTGGATCTATAAATTTTTGAATGTCAGAAAGTTTCGATCTAGTAAACTTGTAAATGAATCATATATTTAGACACCAGATGAATCAATAATTTATCATAATTTTTCTAATCAATCTACTTCTGGATTGACTCATGCGATAGAGCCAAGATACTTTAATTTCTTACATTTTTGAAAACATGTATTATTACGTAATGTATGGTCATGGTAATTCTAATTTATGAATATTAGAATTTATATGATTAATACTACTTATTCAACAAATTCGATTGATTGATACGAGTTGATTTTCTGTTACGATAAATTGATGAAACAATAGCCGGGCCAATAGCTGCTTCAGCGGCTGCAATAGCTATAACAAAAATTGAGAAAATATTTCCTTTTAATTGGCGACTATCAAAAAAATCAGAAAATGTTACGAAATTCATATTAACCGCATTCAGTATAAGTTCAAGACACATAAGGGCTCTAACCATATTCCGGCTCGTGATCAATCCATAGATACCGATAGAAAATAAGTAGGCACTCAAAACAAGTACATGTTCGAGCATCATTGACCAACTCCTTATCAATTTCGATTCATTTCAATATGAACTGAACAACAATTCAACAGATTCAATTGACTAGAATAAAAAAAAGTACGGAACAAAGGCAGATTTTCTAGTGTTAATAGAATAGATTGAATAATTTCTATTTTAGACATAAACAATCTTTAATTAAAGGGAAATAAATGTAATGTAATAAAACCGAACAGAGTTTAATGTGCATTGCTAATTCTATAAATTTTTTACTGTCGCGCCACGGCAATTGCACCTATCAAAGCGGCTAAAAGAATTATCGAAACGAATTCAAATGGAAGAAAGAAATCTGTTGATAAATGAATTCCAATTTGTTGACTATTACTTATCAAATCTTGCTCTATAATCTGGTTTGATCTTGTAGTCCAAATAATTCCGTACCATGACGTATCCGTAATAATAATCATGAGTAAAACAAAAATACTTGTACAAACTGGCAAAGTAACCACATCCCCAATGGTCCAAAGATTCAAATCTTTGTAATATTCTGAACCATTCATGAACATCACAGCAAATACGATTAAAACATTTATAGCTCCCACGTAAATAAGGAGTTGTGCAGCAGCTACAAAATAAGAGTTTAATAGAATATAGAATAAGGATATACAAACAAGAACCAGTCCCAACGAAAAGGCAGAATAAATGGGGTTGGTAAATAATACCACCCCCATACCTCCTAGTATAAGAACCGATCCCAGAAAGACTAAAAGAAAATCATGTATTGGTCCGGGCAAATCCATTATATGTAAAATAAGAGATAAATAAATAGAAATGTTTTTCATGACCTTATTGAGACCCGACCAGAAATTTTTTTTTTTATGATTTTTGAGCAATTCCTAATTTAATCCTAAGTAAATAAATACTAAGGGATATGAAAAAATGTGAGTACTATTATTGGACTAATTTCATTCTTTATCTGAAAGAGTCGTTCTAATTCTAAACGATATATTTTAAAACAATTATGGATATATTAATTAATGGATTTTCAATCCAAATTAAGACGCGTTTCTTACCAACCAATCAATAGTTGGTATTTGTAGTTATTGACCAAACAACACGAAAGAAACCTAAATTCCTTCTATATTAGTTATTAGTAAAGTAATTCTAAATTATTCGTTAATAAGAGATTTACTTATTTATTTGAGGCGAATTCAAAATTGTTCGAATTGTATAATCGTCAATTACTGACATTGGTAAACGACCCAAAGCAATTTGATTATAATTCAATTCGTGACGATCATAAGTAGAAAGTTCATATTCTTCAGTCATTGATAAACAATTCGTTGGACAATACTCAACGCAATTACCACAAAATATACAGACTCCGAAATCAATACTGTAATTAAGCAGCCGTTTCTTGCGAATATCGGTTTCCAATTTCCAATCAACAACGGGTAGATCTATAGGACATACACGAACGCATACTTCACAAGCAATACATTTATCAAATTCAAAATGGATTCGACCGCGGAAACGCTCCGCGGTGATTGATTTTTCATAAGGATATTGAATAGTTACGGGTAAACGATTTGCGTGGGATAAAGTAATCATGAAACTTTGACCAATGTACCTTGCAGCTCGTACTGTTTGTTGACCATAATTCATGAACCCAGTTACCATAGAGAACATATCGTTAATATATATATGAATAGTTTTATGTTTGTTTATTTCTCTTGTTTGAGACACGTTGTGAATATAGAATGTTACTTTACAGTGAAAAGAGTTGGAAAGAAGTTGTTAATAATAGATTACCGAGAGAAATAGGTAAAAGAAATTTCCATCCAAGATTCAATAGTTGGTCCATTCTTAGCCTCGGTAAAGTCCATCTTGTTGTGATAGGAATGAACAAGAACAAATAAGTTTTAGCTAATGTAATAAAGATACCAATTATCGCTCCAAAAACTCCACATGTTTTATTTATTTCAAAAAGCTCAGAAACATATATGTCCGGAATAGATATATTCCAACCTCCCAAGTAAAGAACTGTTACAAATAATGAAGAAACCAATAGGTTTAGATAGGAAGCAACATAAAATAACCCAAATTTTATACCCGAGTATTCGGTTTGATAACCTGCTACTAACTCTTCTTCTGCTTCTGGTAAATCAAAAGGTAATCTCTCACATTCTGCTAGGGAAGAAATAATAAAAATGATAAACCCTATAGGCTGACGCCACAAATTCCATCCCCAAAAACCATATTTTGATTGCGCCTCAACAATATCAATTGTACTTGAACTGTTAGATAATTATAGTCGGTGATACCATCACTGTTACCATCGCTATTACAGAACCGTACATGAGATTTTCACCTCATACGGCTCCTTGAAGGCCAGAAATAAATATAGGGACCGCGTCAGTATTCTTTTTTGAATCTTGATATGTTTGTAGGATGGATAACTATCGGCCGGTCCCAAATTAGACCAATTGAATTCTGTCTGTTATAATTATTTTAATTCAAAATTAAATAAAAAAAGTACTTCTGAATTGATCTCATCCTTTCTTTAATTTAATAATTTCAATAATAATTTCAATTCTTCTTTGTTCAGTAATAACTTAACTGTTCAATAAAATACTTCTTGTAAAAATATTAATAACCCGTTGGTTTCACGTACGAAAAAAAAATTCTATATTAATTAATGAATTATGACACAAATTATATATCTATTAATATGTATATGGGAAAGAATAAAAGTAACAAAGAATAAATAAAGTATATCTTTTTTTTTTTTTTTCGTTCCTATTCTTCTTTCTATTTCTGAGAAAAAGAGGGCTTTCAAAATAAAGTAAAGGATTATTTCGTTTCGAATAGTTATTTATTAAATCGGTGGATAGGAGTATACTCTGGATTGGAATCGTGTCATGGGGAGTACTGCCTGATCATTTCTACCAACTTCAAGCCCCAATTAGTATTCTTTGTTTGTATATTATGTAAAAATGTCCTTTTGGAGAATTTACATAATCTCCATTACTAATCCTTTACATATGTTCGTGTTTCTAACCATCCACTCGTTTTTGCTCAATCCCCCGTTATGCTAATACATAAAAATGATAGTGAAAACTCAATACGGTTGATCTTTTGAACCCGCTTCAAGTCAGGATGACTAATCAACCAATCTTGGGGGAAACGGTCTCTTCTGTTTATTTCCGCTTAACTCTCTAACTCTTATACATAGAAAATGAGAATCAATCTTTTTACTGCGAATTTATATATAAGCTGTTTTCTTTCACTCATATAACTATTTGATTTAGTTCATCAACCCGAATAATGAATAAAAAAAAAATTAAGATATCTACTCAATCCATTCCAACCCTTTCCTTGAAAGGAAGGAATAGAGAAAAGTTTATGTCTATGTATCAACGAATCGCACGTAGAGATATTGATAACACACATAAAGTTAATGGTATTTCATAACTAATCGATTGAGCAGCAGCTCGTAGACCGCCTAAAAAGGAATATTTATTATTTGACCCGTATCCCGACATAAGAAGTCCAATTGGAGCAATACTGGAAATGGCAATCCATAAAAAAACACCGATATTGAGATCCGCTAAAACAAGGTGATATCCAAAAGGAACTACTGAATAGCTTACTAAAATTGATATGACTGCTATGGATGGCCCGATACTGAATAAACGAGTATCCCCCCTAGATGGAAAAAGATTTTCTTTGAAAAGTAGTTTTGTCCCATCTGCTAGAGCTTGAAGAACTCCCAAAGGGCCGGCGTATTCAGGTCCAATACGTTGTTGTATCCCTGCCGATATTTCTCTTTCTAACCATACAATTACCAGTACGCCTATTGTGATTCCCACTACAAGAGTCAAAATAGGAACAAGAACCCATAGAATTCCATAAACCTCTTTAAAAAATTCTAATCTAGAAAAAGAATCGATATCTTGTACTTCCGGTGTATCAATTATCATTTCAACGATCAACTTCTCCCATAATGATATCTATACTACCTAGTATCGTCATAATATCAGCCAATTTCATTCTTTTAACTAACCGCGGAAGAATTTGCAAATTGATAAAACCCGGCGGGCGGATTTTCCATCTCCAAGGAAAACCACCCTGATCCCCTATGAGAAAAATTCCCAATTCTCCCTTTGGGGCTTCTACTCTCACATAAAGTTCTTGTTTCGGCAATTCAAATGTAGGAGACGGCTTTTTACTAATAAATCGATATTCAAAATCATTCCATTCCGGATTCCTTTCTCTATCAAAGTATCGTATTTCTAAATTCTCATAGGGTCCCCCTGGAATTCCTTCCAGGGCCTGTTGAATAATTTTTACGGATTCTATCATTTCACCAATTCGGACTAGATAACGAGCCAATGAATCTCCTTCTTTTTGCCACTGTACTTCCCAATCAAATTCGTCGTAACATTCATAATGATCAACTTTACGAAGATCCCATTGTATTCCGGAAGCTCGCAGCATTGGTCCCGATAAACCCCAATTTATTACTTCCTCTCTACCAATAATGCCTACTCCCTCGACTCGTTCTAAAAAAATAGGATTTCGTGTAATAAGTTTTTGATATTCAGCAACTCTTGTTAAAAAATAATCGCAGAAATCCAAACATTTATCTATCCAGCCATGAGGTAGATCGGCCGCTACTCCTCCGATACGAAAATAATTATGCATCATTCTCATACCGGTGGCAGCTTCGAATAGATCATATACTAATTCTCTTTCTCTGAAAATATAGAAAAAGGGAGTTTGTGCACCAATATCCGCCATAAAAGGACCGAGCCATAACAGATGAGAAGCTATACGACTCAACTCCAACATAATTATTCTGATATAGCTGGCTCTTTTAGGTACTTGAATATTTCCCAACTGTTCCGGTCCGTTTACAGTTATTGCTTCTGTGAACATAGTAGCTAAATAATCCCACCGTGTTACATAAGGCAAATATTGTATAATTGTTCGATTTTCCGCAATTTTTTCCATTCCTCGGTGTAAATAACCCAATATTGGTTCACAGTCAATAACATCTTCACCATCTAGAGTAATGATGAGTCGAAGAACACCATGCATTGATGGGTGGTGGGGGCCCATATTGACTATCATGAGGTCTTTTCTTGTAGCCGGTATATTCATAGGTTTTTCCTCGATTCATTCTTTCATGAATTGCTGAAAACGAAAAAAAGTTCATTAAAATTCAAGATCTAATAAATCAAATAATTCAAAATGCCTTTATAAAAATAAAATTAACGAGTTTTTGACTCCCGAATATCCAACCGATTAATTAATTCTTTATAACATATTCTATTTTTCTTTGACAAATAAGACAGTAATCGTTGGCGTTTTCCCAGAATTTTACGTAAACCTCTCTGAGATAAATAGTCTTTTTTGTGTAATTGTAAATGTGAAGTAAGTCTTCGTATCCTATTGGTGAAACTAACTATTTGAAATTCAACAGATCCTCTGTTTTCGTCTTTTTCTTCTTGTGAAATAACTGAGATGAATGAATTTTTTACCATAAACTGAAATCTTCTCTCCCCCCCTCTTTTTATTTTAAGATATTTTTTATTGATAGATATCTTTATTGATCAGTAATAATAATGCCCCTAATTTTTATTTGGTATATACAAAAATTTGTATTTCGTTATTAATTTCTAATTTTTTTAATTTAATAAAACTTACTCAATCCTATTTTCATTTTAAAATTGGATTTGAAAGGGGATAAAAAAGTATGGTTGGTTTCTTCACTCACAAAAGATAAAAGTTTAGACCTAAAATAATAAAATTTTGTTCATTCTAGATCTAATTGATATGTCATTGAATTAGTATCATGTATCAGAATGGAATGTAAGACAATGTATGCGTGCATCTCTTTGTCGTCATAGACCAGATATGGTATGGGAAATATAGGAAAAATGTACTATTAATGAATTTTCAATCGCGGATACATATGTATCCTTACCATACTGAAACAACTGCCATTATTCGTATTAAACCAATAACGATTCATACAAGCTAAATCTTCTAATCGATAATTGGGCCAAAGAAATAGCTTTAATTTTATAAGTTTTTTTTTATATTTTTTGCTTTTATCCACAACTTGACTGTTTACCTCATTCCCATTACAAAAAGATGCCTTTCTATGTCTATTCTTAGAATTTAAACAAATTAGAATTCGCAATTCTCTACGACGTCTAGGCGATAAAATATTTTCAGGAACAAACAAATCATAATTTTTTTTATATCTATTTCCCGTCATCTTTTGATGTTTTGTAATGACTTCATCAGAATTCTTATCAACATGTTTTTTTTCTCGGTATCTTTGATTTATTTGATGTTTACTTTTATGAACTAATGAAATACCGAGGGTTTGATACATAATAAATTTTCCATCATTTTTTATAGCTAGACGAATTGGTTCAATAATCAAAAATCCCCTTTTAATAAATTCTGTAAGAGTTACATCTTTCTGAATCGTCAAAATATCCAGACTCATTTCGCCCCTTTGAATAGAGGATATAGTAATTTCTCTTGGATTTATCAGTCTAAGCAGGAGACAATATACGTTGATGTTATTGATTATTTTTTTATTTAAAGAATCATCCCATCTCAATTGAAAATACAAATACCTTTTTAGGAAGAAATCAAACTCCGCTTTTGTATTGATCTTGTATTGCTTTTTATTTCTATGTTTTTTCATGTCCGATCCCGTATAATCTTCTTCAACATCTTTTTCTTGGTTTGAAAGAGATGATTTAAGATCTGCTTGGCCCGTGGATTCTTTTTCTCCTTGATTTCGGTTTTCTAATTCAAGAGATTTTTTTTCATTCGACGATATTGATATAAAAGGATCTCTTTTTTTATTTCCAGTGATGCTTTTGTTTTCACTAGCATTTTTTTTTATATTAGAATTAAAAAGTAGTAATTTAATTGGTATAACCCACGGTTTCATTTTATACGTATTATAAAGTCTCACAAATTCTGGCAAGAACCAAAGTTCCAGATTTGATATGGGACGACTTAGTATTTCTTCATTCATTCCCATCCAATCCAAAAGGGGTTTTTGATTGGATAGGTTGATTTTTTGATCTTGCTGAAGTGTGAGATAAAAAAGACTCTTATTATTGATTTTATCAATTATTTGATACTTATTAACCCTAGTCTTAGTATATTTATTACTGTTAGTGTCAGTATCAATATTGATCCAGGCCTCAATATCGACCTTCGTTTTAAGACAAAAATCGAGAATTCTCCAATCAAAAAATTTTCTATCCGTATTTTTATCCATATCTCGAATATCATCTTCTACCATTTCTACCATATTAAATGATTTTTGTTTATGTGTGTTGTAATTATAAAAAATATCTTGGTTCGTTTTTACTTGTAATGGTGATCCATAAATTGAAGAGTACTTCTTAGTTTCAGAATTTATAGATTTATATGCTAAAAGATCATATCTATATTGTTTTTTAAAATTATCCTTTTGATTCAATAATAAATCCGTTTCAATTTTTGTTTTTTTTTCGTAGTGAATTAATTCATCTTTTTCATATAAATCACACAAATCTTTATATAAATCTTTATTTTGAGCTATACAGTTCAATATATTTCGCCATTTTTGTGGTACTACTCTAGACCATTTAATTTGAGATACATCACATTGATATTGATAATGACTCCTTAACCAATTTGTCCATTGATTCATTCCAGAATTGCGAAGATTCTTAGGTCTTAATTCGGAATGAAATAGTTCTTGTCTTACAACAAAAAAATCCTTTATTTCATTCTTAAGAAAAAGGGGGGTTCCATTATATTGAAATACGGATTTCAATTTCTCTAACTTAATAAGTTTGGTTTGTGATAATTTGTAAAATACATATGCTTGTGAAAAGTAAGATAAGTCAAAAAAAGTCTTTGAATTAAGACTAATATTAGTATTAGAAAGTGACTCTTTTATAATCGAAATAAATTTAATTAAACTTTGATTTGTTTTATTAATTCTTTCTTGATTTGCTTCATTACTGTTAATGTTTTTATTAATAATTTTTTTTGTTGATTCAAGAAAAAGTTGTGTATTGATACTAGGAATATTAATCATAGATAGAAAGATATCTATGTATATCTTTTCAATGAAAAATATTATAAAATAATGGGATTTACGGATTAATCGAGCAGTTCTTCTTTTTAATATCTGCCAAATATTTTTTTGTGATTCCAATCTTTTATCATCATAACTTATTTTGTTAGAACTCAAATTTCTATTTGAAGTTATAAATCCCTTTTTCTTGTCTTTTGTAATTTTTTCTATTTGATTTATGATGGTGTTTATTCTATCAGTCAGATCTTGCATTTTTTTTTCTGTTAATGAATAATTTGTCCAATCCTGAGATCTAATTTGAATGGACGATTCCTGAATCATCCGATTACTGATTATTGAATCTTTTTTAATTTCACTCAATTCATATACTTCTATTTCTCTCAATCCAAATAATATAATTGGGTTTATTTTTGAGAGTTCTTTTATTATTTCTTTTATAAACAGAATGTTTTTAATGATCCATTTTTTTGGTTTTTTTGAGACATTTAGAAACAATTTTGTTTGTTCTTTTAAAATTCCTAGAATTATAAAACATTTCTTTTGCAATTTTTTAATTTTTTTTTTGAGTTCTTTTAAAATCGGTTCAAAAAATGAAAGTTTTTTTCTGGGAGAACCAAAAGGTAGTTCAGCTTCCATTCCAAAAATTGTTAAAAAACAAAAATCATTTTTTTGACCTTGCTTTTTCATTGGATCGTTATAAGGGGCTCGTAACTTAGATCTGTGCCAAGGTTTAAGACGAAAAGGAAATAGGATCTTGATCTGAATGCCGTCTGTTAACCAGTTTTTTGGAAATTCTTTTTCTGATAATTGAACGCCGTTATAGGTACATTTAACATGCATTTCTCTATTCCAATCCTTTAAGTCCTCATACCATTCCGGAAATTGAAATAATAGTATACGGACGATATTTTTAGCTATTATCAATGAAGGTAATATAATATATTTTCTAAGAATTGATTGGGTTACTAATAAAAAACCTCTCATTACTTGAGCAAGTAAAATACTATCCCAGGCTTCCGCTATTTGTATACGCACTTTCTCCTTTCTTTTGTCTTCTTCTTTTTTGTCCTCCTCTTTTTTTTTCGCGCTTTCCTTTGTCTTTTTCTCTGTATAATTCGAAATTGTGAATTCTGTGTTTTTCCACATCCAATTTCTAAAAATTTTTTTCATCCGTTCAGAAATATCAAAAAAAAAAAAAAAAGATTTGTCTATTCGGTCCAAAAAAAGAGGGGAATGCGCATTTGCTTCAAAGAGTTTCCAAGTAACTGTTTTACGTCTTTGAGCGCGCATGGAGCCTTTGATTATGTCTCGACGAAAATCCGATTGTTGGGAATAACGTATCAAAGCAACTTCGCCTGTTTGATCAGTATTATTAGTTTCTTTGGTATTAGTATAAGCATCAGTATTTTGTTGGTTATCAGTAAAAATCACTACACGTTTGGATTTTCTTGAACGAATCTGATGATCCTCTACCACAGTTTCTTCGGTTTCCCCCTCCTGTTGTTCAAAATCGTTGATTAATTTGTATGACCATCGAGGAACTTTTTTATTAATTTCTTTTATTCCAATA